TCAAAAAAATAAGATTGTTTAGAACCGATGGGATAAAATCTCACTCGTTTGGTTTTAGACTTCTATAATAACGCCGGTATTAGTGAAAGATGGTATAAGCAGCTTCCGTCGAAAAACTCTTATATCTGCAGAACCACGATATATGGGTAAATGGAGTATGTGGATATCTTTCTTTAGTGGGGTCGTACGAAGGATATGTTATTAGTTTAGATCTAATCAATTTAATGAATTATTCCCTAATGAATTACTCTTAAAAGTTCCTATCAAACTAGTGCTAGTTGATGAGAGTTACTTCGGAAACAGAAAGACTAAAGTCAAATTCATTTGGGATATTCTCTCAATTCCAAGAAACTGAAACCGGATCAAGTATGAGTTGTCGATCAGAACATATATGGATAGAACCTATAACGGGATCTCGAAAAACAAGTAATTTCTGCTGGACTGTTATCCTTTTTTTAGGTTCATTAGGATTCTTGTTGGTTGGAACTTCCAGTTATCTTGGTAGAACTTGGATATCTTTATTTCCGTTTCAGCAAATTGTTTTTTTTCCACAAGGGATTGTGATGTCTTTCTATGGGATCGCGGGTCTTTTTATTAGCTCCTATTTATGGTGCACAATTTCTTGGAATGTAGGTAGTGGTTATGATCGATTCGATCAAAAAGAAGGAATCGTGTGTATCTTTCGTTGGGGATTTCCCGGAAAAAATCGGCGTATCTTTCTCCGATTCCTTATAAAAGATATTCAGTCCGTCCGAATAGAAGTTAAAGAAGGTCTTTATGCTCGTCGTGTCCTTTATATGGATATCCGAGGACAGGGAGCCCTTCCATTGACTCGTACTGATGAGAATTTGACTGCGTGGGAAATTGAACAAAAAGCTGCGAAATTGGCCTATTTCTTGCGTGTACCCATTGAAGTCTTTTGAGGTGAGAAAATTTCGCGGCAGGAGGGGAAAAACTCACGAATCCTCTGTTTCTATCACAAATTTCTATAACATAACTAAACTGAGGTTTATTCCGAACATGGATTCGAGCTAAAGTAGGCGTATAAGGGAGAAGTAGAAAACAAAACGCTTTTTGTTTTGGGGTCTTTTATAGGTATGTAAATCTACACAATTCAATAATAACAAGAAGTAACAAATTGAAATAATAGATTTCTCGCATACTCAACCATTTAGAAAAAAACTTTCCTAGTTTCTATTTTCTATTTTAAGTCCAATATCTATACATCAAAATAGAAAAATCCAGACTTGGTGAAATTGAAACTTTAGATTCAGATAGATCGTATGTAAAAATTTTTTTTTCAATCGACACGCCTTAATTTATCTGTTTTTGTGCTCCTTACTGTCCAAACAATTGGATCCCTTATAACGATTAAGGATAACTAGCCAATTCCTGCTTTGGTTTGCTGCTCATTTTTGATCATCACAAGATTCTTCAGAAACTTCCCTGAATTATTCGCTCCCTGACTCCTAAGAGTCAGTGAAATTTTTCGAAATATTAGAGGGCCTCGAGTCAACGACTGAGAGGGTTCATTAACAATTCATAGATGAAAAAATGGCAAAAAAGAAAGCATTCACTCCTCTTTTATATCTTGCATCTATAGTCTTTTTGCCCCGGTCTCTTTCTCTCTTATTTAATAAAAGTCTAGAATCTTGGGTTACTAATTGGTGGAATACTGCGCAATCCGAAACTTTTTTGAACGAGATTGAAGAAAAGAGTATTCTCGAAAAATTCATAGAATTAGACGAACTTCTCCTCTTGGACGAAATGATCAAGGAATACGCGGAAACACCTCTCCAAAACCTTCGTATAGGAATCCAGAACGAAACAACTCAATTAATTAAGATGCACAACGAGGATCGTATGAATACGATTTTGTACTTATCGACAAATTTAATCTCGTTCCTTATTCTAAGTGGTTATTCTATTTTGGGTAATAAAGAACTTGGGATTCTTAACTCGTGGACTCAGGAATTCCTATATAACTTAAGTGACACAACAAAAGCGCTTTCTATTCTTTTATTAGCAGATTTATGTCTCGGATTTCATTCGACCCGTGGTTGGGAACTACTAATTAGCTCGGTCTACAAAGATTTTGGGTTTGTTCATAATGATCAAATTATATCTTGTCTTGTTTGTATTCTTCCAGTCATTCTTGATAGCATTTTTAAATATTGGGTTTTCTATTATTTAAATCGTCTATCTCCGTCACTTGTAGTGATTTATCATTCAATAAGTGAAAAATGATCTATGAATATGAAATTCATCGAATTCGAATGTTTTTTACTTTGTAGTTGTACAGAAGGAAAGCATTGCAAATCGTCCTTACTTTTTCCATTTCGATGAACCCGGGGGATTAATCCTATGGATTATTCCCATAACAATATTCCAGTCAATAGCAGAATCGTGGATAGGAAACTCGATTAGTAACCTACTCAATTTATTGTAGAAATTTTCCGTATCAATGATTGGACTATGCAAACTAGAAATACTTTTTCTT